GGAGTTTTCATAATTTCATTTTTTTGATCATAAATAATCGCCAACAAGAATTTGGTTCTTTTTACGTACTTGATATCGATAAATCTGCGAATCTAGAAATTCATTTCGGCCAATTGAACCTTCTCGAACTGTTTCTTTTTAAGAACCAAAAAGATTTGTGCCAAAATAACAGATGCCAAGAAGAACAAAAGTCCTTGGACACGTAATGGATCTTGAAGTACTATTTCTGCATCTCCCTGACCAAATCCGCCTACATTAGGATTACTCGTTAATGGTTGATCAAATTTGATAGATTCGCCCTCGGAAACAAGAAGTTCTGGTCCGGGAGGGATAATATCAACCACTTGACGTCCCTCCGACGCATCCGTTATGGTTATCTCATACCCCCCTTTTTCTTTTCGTATGATTTTGCTTACTATACCTGCTGCTGTAGCATTATAAACTGTATTGTTACTCTTGTTGCCGTCGGGATAAATCTGACCCCTTCCCCTGTTCCCGCCTACGTATATAGGATATTTTAAGAAGTGAACATCCTTCTTAGTAGCAGGGTCCGGGGAAAGAATAGGGAAGGTTATTTCACTATATTTTTTACCAGGGACAGGGCCTACCACAAGAATATTTGTTTTATTGGGGCGATAGCTCTGAAAAGACAAATTGCCAATCTTTTCTTTCATCTCAGGAGAAATACGATCGGGAGGAGCTAATTCAAACCCCTCCGGTAAAATAAGAACAGCTCCGACGTTCAACCCCCCTTTTTTACCATTAGCAAGAACCTGTTTCAGTTGCATATCATAAGGAATTCGAACAACTGCTTCAAATACAGTATCAGGAAGTACCGCTTGTGGAACCTCAATTTCCACGGGCTTATTAGCTAAATGGCAATTGGCACATACAATACGCCCAGTCGCTTCTCGTGGATTTTCATAACCCTGCTGTGCAAAAATGGGATATGCACTTGAAATGGACGTCCGAGTTAAGATATATATCATGAGCGATACGGAAATAGATCGAGTAATCTGTTTCTTTAGCCAAGAAAAAGCATTTCTAGTTTGCATGGTCCAATCATTGATCGCGAAAATTTCTACAATAAATTGGGTAGGTCGCTAGTATAGTTCCCTAGCCACGATTCTGCTATTTGCTGGAATAATCTAGGATGAATCTTCCCGATGGTTAGAAATAGGAAGAGTAAATATGATTTTCAATACTTTGCTTATGTACAACTACAAAGTACCAAGCATTCTAATTGGATTAGATTAATATCAATGGATCCTTTATCATTCAGTTATTGAATCATAAAGCAGTAAAATTGACGGAGACAGACTAGTTAAATAACGGAAAAGCCAATATTTAAAACATGTATCGAAAATTACTGGAAGGATGCAAACAAGAATAGTTATAGTTTGCTCATTCGCAACAACTCCAACCTCGTTATAGATAGAGCGTATAACGAATTCCCAACCTGGGGGTGAATGATATCCGAGAAAAAACTCACTTACTAGAAGAATACACAAAGCTTTTGCTGTGTCACTTAAGTTATATAGGAATTCCTGAGACCAAGAGTTAAGAATAACAAGTTTTTCCTTACCCAAAATTGAATACCCGCTTAGAATACCAAACCAGATTATATTTGTTGAGAAGTGCAAAATCGTATCCATACGATTCTCATTTTGTATCGTGATTAATTGGATCGTTTCTTTATGGATTCCTCTCCCAAACTCTTCGAGATGTGTTTCCGAGTATTCCTTGATCATTTCGTCCAAGAAGAGGAGTTCCTCTAATTCTCTGAATTTTTCTAGAAGACTCTTTTCTTGAATATTATTCAAGACAATTTGGGATTGCCCAGTATTCCACCAATTAGTAACCCAAGATTCCAGCCATTTATTAACTGAGAAAGAAATCCACCAGGGCAAAAATACTATAGATGCAAGATAGAAAAGAGGAGTGAATGCTTTCTTTTTTGCCATTTTTTCGTCTGTAAATTGTTAATCAACCCATTCGTACACTCTATGCGATCGAATATTTCTTACACACATGAGTTTTATACAAGGTATCGAACTTATGAATCTATTTTCTTTGTGATTTTGTGGTTAGTCTTTGAATCTAGAAAGAATACAGAAATAGGCTAAGAATTCACTTCGAATGAAGAAATTGAGAATATTGTTTCCTGATATCTCAATTGGTCAAATTAAAAATAAAGTGTATCCTTTCGATGAATGATCGAAAGAACCACTTTAAGTAATGAATATTATTCAGATTTTGAGACGAAAGAACTCCTTTGCTATCAAAATATCCAATATTTCGAAAAAATTTCATTGATTACCCATAGTCAGGAATAGAATAATTGAGGGAAAGATATTAGGATGATAAAAAAAAAAAATGACTGGCAAAGGATAAATTGGCTAGTTCTCAGTATTTAATTAAGAAATCCAATTGTTGGTCATTAAAGAATACAAAAGAAAGAATTTCAAATTTACAAGATACGATCTATCTGGATCTAAAGTGTCAATTCCAACAAATATTGAACTAAAAAAAATTCTTGCTTTCGAAATGGTTTGCCGTCTGAGATGAATCTATTATTTCGATTTGTTATTTGTTATTGAATTGCGTGCACATAAAGACCATAAAAAGAGTTTCGTTTTATGGTTCTTTCATATACGTTTTCTTTAATTGAATGAAGGTTCTGATTCTCAATTTATCAAAATACTTCAATTGGTACACGCAAGAAATAGGCTAATTCAGCAGCCTTTTGTTCAATTTCTCGTGGAGTCAAATTCTCATCAGTACGGGTCAAGGGAATGGACCCCTGGCCTCGGATGTCCATATAAAGAACACGACGAGCATAAATACCCTCTTTAACTTCTATTCTAACGGACTGAATATCTTTTATAAGGAATCGGAGGAATATGCGACGATTTTTTCCCGGAAATCCCCAACGAAAGATACAGACTATTCCCTCCTTTCTATCGAATCGATCATAACCACTACCTACATTCCAGGAAATTGTGCACCACAAATAAGAGCTAATAAAGAGACCCGCAATTCCGTAGAAAGACATCACGATTCCTTGTGGAAAAAAAATGATTTGCTGAGGCGGAAAAAAAGATAGCAAATTTCTACCAAGATAACTGGAAGTTCCAACTAATAAGAAGCCTAATGAACCTAAAAAAAGGATCAAGGCCCAGCAGAAATTACTTATTTTTCGAGACCCCGTTATAAGTTCTATCCATATATCGTCTGATCGCCAAGTCATACTTTACTCGATTGCATTTTATTGGAATTGAGATAATACCCCAGAAAAATTTGACTTTACTTTTTTGTTTCCGAAGTAACTCTCATCAACTAGCACTAGTTTGAGGTGAACTAGCACTAGTTTGATGTCAACCTTTAGGAGTAATTCATCAAATTGGTTAAATCTAAAATAATAACATACTCTTTATTTAATACGATCCCACTATACATATCGATATACATATAGATTCACCGACTACATTTCAGCCATCCAGAGATCCTGATCTATTTGAAAATTGCTAGAATTGATATATCCATATATCATGTTTCTGCGGGCATAAGAGTTTTTTCCTTTATGTTCGGTGGAAATCACATGTTATACTATACTCCAATAAATAGATATCCGTGTTATGATACAAGTCCACGTTTTCAAAAAAAAAATGGATGAGATTGGGTCCCAACGGATCTAAACAATCTTGTTTTTTTGAACATGAAGAAATAAAGAAGCCATTGCAATTGCCGGAAAGACTAGGCCTACTAACGGCACAAAAATAGATGGAAGGTTCAAATTTGTCATAGAAGGGGTACCTCGATTTACTATTTGTATCTGTTATTATGTTATTATATAAATAAAGATATCTTGTAATAATTATAATTAAATTAAGAATTTGAATTCTAATTAGATATTAGATAATATTTATTATTAATAGAATTTGAAGAATTTGAAATTCTTAGTATAGATCGAAGTATCGATATATCTAAATCTAACTGAGTACGTATAATAAGAATAAGTGCAAAGAATGTAGAACTGTAGAACTAAATAAATGGACTTATTCATCTCCTCCATGAGAAAGATATGTATGATAATAAACTTTATTATTTTTCTTCATTTCTTTGTCTTTTGTTCTTGTCTTCTACTTTTCTAAAAATAGATAAAGAGTTTTTTACAGATTATCGACGGATTCGTTCGAATCCGACCCAACATGGATTTTTAGCTAAAATGGTTTTTCGGTAGATAGAGAAAGATACAAAACTCTATTATCTCTATTGAAATTTCAAATTATATACCTAAGACAAGACCAAATTCGTTTTATTTTACTAATTTCACGAAAGGAAGAACTCACTCTTGGTGATAAAGGTTTCTTGATTCGTAATCAGGAATATAGGTCAAAAAAAGAGTTATCCTCAACTTTCGTTTTAATTCTTTCTACAATTCGATCTTCTATCACCAAAGAAAAGGCCATTATTATCTTATTTACTTTGATTCCGATAAACTAACTACTTTTTGCTACAAACACAAAAAAAATAATTGAACTTAGTGCTCTACTTGATTTTGCTTGACTTTTGATTCAAAGGAAAAAAGGCGTGGAGCTTAAATAACTCACTCAGAACGCTTTTTAAAAGATTACGTGGTACAATTAGGTCGAATAAACCCTTCTGGAATAAGTATTCAGCTGCTTGTGAACCTTCGGGTACTGTTTTATTCAATGTTTGTTCAATTACTCTTTTACCTGCAAATGCAATGTAGGCATTGGGTTCGGCAATAATGATATCCCCCAACATACCAAAACTAGCTGTCACTCCACCAGTTGTCGGAGATGTAAGGATTGATACATAAAATAATTTTTTATTTAATTGATAATCATATAAAGCAGACGATATTTTAGCCATTTGCATCAAGCTCAAACTTCCTTCCTGCATGCGCGCCCCCCCAGAAGCACACACTATCATAAGAGGTAAATTTTGATTGGCAGCGTGTTCAATCAAACGGG